CACCAAAAAAACCCAACTCTGCCCTACGTAAAGTCGCGAGAGTTCGATTAACCTCCAAGTTTGAGGTAACGGCTTACATACCAGGTATTGGCCATAATTTGCAGGAACATTCGGTGGTCCCCGTGAGAGGCGGAAGGGTCAAAGACCTACCCGGTGTTAGGTATCACATCGTTAGAGGAACCTTAGATGCTGTAGGGGTGAAGGATCGTAAAAAAGGGCGTTCTAGTGCGTTGCAGAACATTGTCACAACTTGTATCATTGCAATGATTCCGTATCAGTTGTTCTGATATGTTAAATGTGTAGCCGACCCAGCATTGCCAGGGGACTGAAGCCTGCTACCACAGAGATTGATAGAGATTAGTTATTATCTATCTATTTGTATGAAACAACTTGGTGTCTAAGGTGTTCTGTTCCAGCAAGTTGAGTTTTACCTGGACTCTCACCTAGAAAATCTTAGGATCTCTTTTCCTCTTGGAACAGGTTTAGATTACGACTACGGAGATTCGGTGAAGGCTTTATGCACATCTACTGATTGGATTGAGAAACCTACGGACATTCCTAGTAAGATAACTGAATTGCAAGATTTTCTTCTTCTATATCTAGACTTCGACTTCTTTTATCCGTGGAATAGGAGAAAACGGATACTCAAAGTGCGATGAGTAAATATGATTTGCATCCTAACAAAAAAATGGTTCAAAATCATTTGAATAGTTTCTATTCAATCATGTGGAAAGCTGTATTCGACGAAAGTCGCACGTGCAGTTTGGAGGGAGATCCTCGACTAACCAGTGGATCCACCCTACAATATGGAGTGAAGAAGCCAAAATAGTAGCTTGAGATACCATTGAAATAAAAGAATTGATTGAAATCTGACATATTTATATTTGTAAACTCGTGTTACATCGGAGCAGTGTAGTGAACAGAAAGAAAAATATCGAATCAGATCCAATTTATCGTAATCGATTAGTAAATATGCTAGTTGATCGTATCCTGAAAAATGGCAAGAAATCACTGGCTTATCAGATTTTTTATCAGGCTATGAAGCGGATTAGGTAAAAGACAAATAGGAACCCACTGTCTGTTCTGCGACAGGCGGTGCGCGGGGTAACTCCCGATGTAGTGACAGAAACCAAACGTGTAGGTGGATCAACTTATCGAGTTCCCGTTGAAGTAGTACCGGCAGAGGGAAAAGCTTTGGCTATCCGGTGGTCATTAATTGCGTGTCGAAAACGCTCAGGTCGAAGTATGGCTTCAAGATCGAGTGATGAATTAATGGATGCCGCCAGGAATTCCGGTAGTGCTATACGGAAGAAAGAGGAGACTCATAAAGTTGCGGAAGCTAACAAAGCTTTTGCTCATTTCCGCTAGTTTCGGATTTGTTCCAATCCACAACGGAAAGATTGTGGATTGGAACCGGGGCACAAACAACCGGGGAATCAAAAAACACTAGGAAGAAATGGTTGAGTGAGGAGTCAACGACGAATAACGGGTGTCTAAGCCACAAGTGGGGATCGGCAACTACTTTTTTCTAGGTTGTTAATTATTAGACTCCTCCCAACTTAATGGGATAGCGGGGGAGGGGGGCCAATGCAGAGTTGCGGAGTGCCTCGCAAAAAGGCTTGACGCGTGACCATTTTTTCAGAGACTGAAATTGATTGAGGCGCGCACCGCATACCACATAGAGTAAAAATTTAATTCTTTTTTAAAAAGGGAAAGCCTTGTTGTAAAACAATGGCTAAAAATTGTTTGAGGTATCAATAGGAAGCCCCCATATCCGAGAATTCTGGGGACTCAATTAATTTCGGTTGACACAGATAGGTTTTTGTGATATATTAGAAATTAACAAGCTTACTAGCCTGGGGAATCACTAATTATTTCTCGAAAACCAAAAATTACCATGACCGCAACTTTAGAACGACGCGAAAGCGCAAGCTTATGGGGTCGCTTCTGCGACTGGATCACCAGCACCGAAAACCGTCTTTACATCGGATGGTTCGGTGTCTTAATGATTCCCACCTTACTAACCGCAACCTCTGTATTCATCATTGCTTTCGTCGCAGCTCCTCCTGTAGATATTGATGGTATTCGCGAACCCGTTTCTGGTTCTTTGTTATACGGTAACAACATTATCTCCGGTGCTATCATCCCTACTTCTGCAGCTATTGGGTTACATTTCTACCCAATCTGGGAAGCAGCTTCCGTCGATGAATGGCTTTACAATGGTGGTCCTTACGAACTTATCGTTCTTCACTTCCTACTTGGTGTAGCTTGCTACATGGGTCGCGAATGGGAACTAAGCTTCCGTTTAGGTATGCGTCCTTGGATCGCTGTTGCGTACTCGGCTCCTGTCGCAGCTGCTGCCGCCGTCTTCTTGATCTACCCAATTGGTCAAGGAAGTTTTTCTGACGGTATGCCTCTAGGCATTTCTGGTACTTTCAATTTCATGATCGTCTTCCAGGCTGAGCACAATATCCTTATGCATCCCTTCCACATGTTGGGTGTAGCTGGCGTATTCGGCGGCTCTCTATTCAGTGCTATGCATGGTTCTTTGGTAACTTCTAGTTTGATCAGAGAAACAACTGAGAATGAGTCTGCTAATGCAGGTTATAAGTTCGGTCAAGAAGAAGAAACCTACAACATCGTAGCTGCTCACGGCTACTTCGGTCGTTTGATCTTCCAATATGCTAGCTTCAACAATTCTCGTTCTCTACACTTCTTTTTAGCTGCTTGGCCCGTAGTAGGTATCTGGTTCACCGCTTTAGGCATTAGCACTATGGCATTCAACTTGAATGGTTTTAACTTCAACCAATCCGTGGTTGACAGCCAGGGTCGTGTTATAAACACCTGGGCTGATATCATAAACCGTGCTAACCTAGGTATGGAAGTCATGCATGAACGTAACGCTCATAACTTCCCTCTAGACTTGGCTTCTGTTGAAGCTCCTTCTATAAACGGATAATATCCGTCTGGTTATGTAGCACAACTGGATACCAAATCTCTTAACTCCGGAGGAGGAGGTTTGGTGTCCAATGAGGTGAAGGTTGGTGCGGTAGAACGAATGAAAAGGGTGATAACAGCTTGTCACAATTTCATGATTATCAGTTTCCAACCTTGAATTCTGAAAACTATTTGGAATATCCTTTTGCGATTTAATAGATTACGAAGTTTCCTACCCCGATTTGCATGCAGAATGCTTGTAATCCCCCACCCCAATTTTTTTGGATTAAAAAAAAAATTGAGATTGCATTCCTCATTTCAAAGATTTTCTATTGTTTCGTTATATACATAAAGTTAATATGTATGTGTATCAACCGAAGAACCTATCTAGCTTGCTTAACGGATAGATCTCGTTCACGTCCGGGAGGGGGGGGGGGAGCCAACTAAATCAGCAGAGGGGGCGGACGTAGCCAAGTGGATCAAGGCAATGGATTGTGGATCCATCACGCGCGGGTTCAATCCCCGTCGTTCGCCCATCCAATTGGGTAATTTGATCCCATCGCTCTGCTTGGAACAGAGAAGAATTGTTAAGGCGGGTGGGATATGTGTGGGTCTCCCCGACAATAACGATTTAGAATTCCCGATCTAATTTCAGCTTTGGATACGACTATTCACAGAAATCACTAGACTCGTTTGAAATATTTATTCCACTCTATCTTGAAATTTTCAAAATTATTGGTATAATAAATGCGGGAAATAGATAGTCTCTACCGCATAGAATTAATATGAAAAAAGAAAATAAGGTAAAAAAGGTGGCAGAAGAAAGAGTAGGAAGTCCAGATTTTTCATCTAAAATTTCGGAGTTAGTGGAAGTCAGTCTATTAGACCACTTCTTCGAATCATTGAAAAACCAACATCTCGAAGAATTTTTAATTAGTCCATCTTCCAATTATCAACCTTTTATCAGATTATCTGACTTGTGATTTCTGAGTTCACTATTTTTACGCAATCTGCGTGATTCACTAAAAAGAGATAGTGGCATTACCCTGGAGATGCTGATGTTGCTAACAATACCAATTTCTATGCATTGCTTGAGTGACAAAAGGTTGATCGGAAGAAGTTTTGTATTAGCGGGAGTCATTAATGGGGGTGACGGAGTAATAAAAAAACAAGCAGAAATTTCTGGTGACTTCTCCTGCGACTGCTTCCCCCGATTCGAAAGATCTTTATCTGTTGGAAAGGGTGGAAAGAGGGGAATACCTGTTTCCCACTACTTAAGTTTGAGCGGAGATATTTCTGCAGGTTCAACGAAAAAAGAGAGGCAAGTTCGTTATGATGCGATGATTCCGCTGGTTTCCGGTAGATGGAAGGCATGCATGGTGAGGGATTCACTCCTTGGCAGAGATATATCCAAGGATGAGACTGAAAGGATTCAAGCATTTTGTAGGGATAGGTGTTTACAAAATTCAAGTAGGTTTTTCAAATTCTATAACTATTTGGTAGTTTCTAGAAACAACCAAAGTGATTTAGATTCGTTATTCTTTTGGGAAAGTCATAACAAGCGAGATCTGGGTCGGTTACAAGCAACACAATTGAGAAACGACTCATTAAGTCCCGTAGTATTAAACTCCTATGACAAGGCGTTACTTGAATCCGGAAATTCAGCAGATCACCAGGGGGATGGATCGGGATTTTATTCCGAGCGAGAAGCCTTTTCCGACTTGTCTCCATTTACGTCTTGTGAAAAGACGACGTCGTCTCGTGGCTGTATATCCGGATTAGATTGTGACAAAAATGGGGAAGAATTTTCCATTCTACACACTTATTCACAAATGAAAAATGGATTAATAAATCGACTCACCAAATTTCTCCCGATAATTGAGAAATCGAATCTGATTTTTGGTGGGGCAATAGTTATTGACGTCAGTAATAGCGTCAAATCTGGGAAAGAATTTCCATTGAAAACGAAGGGTTACATGCCGCTTACTCAAATATCTGGCGAAAACCTTGGGCTAGCGGGTAGCAGACACCTCAAACTCAATGAGATTCTTCCAAACTATTTTCAAATCTTTTTAGGTATACCTAGAAAAATAAGTAATCGAAGTGAAAATACTACTTCTTCAAACTAATTGGAAGAAAGGGGTAACATACATTCAATATATTCTTTAGTTAGATTGTATGGACAAAATAGAATCATACCTCTCTACTCAACATACATATTTCTCTTCTATGACTATTTCTGCGCATTACTTACTGAATATTTTCTCCAAATCAAATATCGGTTGGATGGCTGGACAGGGAGCGGGGAGTACACCAGTGTAACAAGAATTGCAACTGAATAAATAGTATTGAAATGGAAAGATAACGTAGAGCGCCTATTGAACGAATATATTACCTTTCAAATTGATGAGTATATAAATGTTCAGTCAAATGTGCATAGATGGCTCGATACGACCGGGGATTCGTGTTTTTTCCCTGTCGGGGAAGTCTTAAAGTATGAATTGAGGGAATCAATTTGCCGTGTATCAATAATAAGAAACGAATTACTAAGTAATGTTGGTGTCAGTCTCGGTAGTAACAATCAACAGAACGAAAGAGATTTTCATCGATTTCTCAATGCTTTTTTTCTTTATAAAATGATTGTTGCTGAGGTTACTCGCCGGAAAGCTTTGATATATACCATTGATTATTGCATCGAAAAATTGAACGATATAGATCTCGAGAAATTGAACAAGATAGATCTCATGAAGCTTGATCTTCTATCAAGTTTATTCGATGGTTACATTGACGAACAGATACTTTTCCTCAAAACAATTCTTGAGAGAAAAAAGAGTTTATTCATTGAATCCAAACTGTTAATGAGTAAGAAATCGGTAGGCTCTTCGACCGAGCTGGAACCTGCAGTGAATCCCACTTCTCTCGGGTTGCCCCGCATCGAATCCATCCGAGCAGGATTTTCAAACGATGCTCTTTCCATTACGGGGAGGCAATTTTGGAATCCGTTTCTGCATGATTTAAACCGTGGGGGAGGTTCAACTAGATATATTGGTGGGAATATTTCGAGATACATTTCCGATCAGGTTAATAAACTAAACTTTCTAGACGATTCACCTATACAGAACTGTGCTGGAAGCCACTTCATTCCGAGAATCAAAAGGGATTTTTTTGTTGGGAAATGCAACAGTAGTTATCTCAACGTCCTAGAAAACTTCTATGCGGGCTCCGAAGATGAAACCGTCTCATCTAGTATCGTCTCAATTATTCATCCCCAACTGTCGGATTCGTTGTCATCCAATTTATCGAGACAAACAGCAGGGGAGGTTGCTGGCCACGTACTCACACCAATTCAATTTATTTTGTCTAATCTGCATGAATCCACAGCATTAGTAACTCATTCAGATGGACTTTCCAATTCTATTTCGGATCTAAAGGGGTTACTGGCGAGTTTGAACTCATCTCCTCGTGAAATGATAGAGTCATTTCTATATTCGTGCAGTAGCGCTGGAGTTTATTTGGGGAAGACGTCGATAAACTCCGATTCATCGTCGGATCAGCGACCCCAATCCCGTCCCAAGAATCTGGTATTGGATCGGGTCTATCAAAAGAATTTGTCTATTAGGTATTTCTGGGAACCGGAAGAAGTGGAAACATCTTACTGGTCGCTAAGACTCCCATTATGCAACGATGTAACATCGAGATCTCTAGCAGAATCGATTGGAAAGGAGGTTGCGCGCGAAGATACGGACTACGCGGATCAATCTATCCGGAAAGAGACTATTCGTCCATCCCACTTTATCAATTTCAATGAATTATTAAAAGATTTGAACAGATATAAGATCTCTTGGATCTTTTGGAAAGACAATATCGGTGAAAAGTGGAGCTTATTTAGAGATTATATACCTTGGTTTTTTACCCCCACCTGGTGGAGATACTTCTATGATCCAATTAGAGAAACATATCCAGAAATAGTACTTAAAATAAGTTATGACTCAAACCATAATTTTCCTAGAATTTATAAAAGAATTGCTGAGGATGTAGTAGATGGCGCGAAAGCCTATTTAATCCAAAGACTGCAAAGCCTAGGATTGAGATTTGACAACGATTATATCAATACTATAGTATCCGAGATAGGTCTTCTTATTTTCGAAGAAATTCCTGATGAAGCGGAGATTTTACATTCGGGAGGATGGTCAGTATCTCAATTTTCCAATAGGTCTATCTTCTATTACTTCATTCTCTCAGTATTAATTGTTCTTGCATTATCCAAACACCCTTTGTCTGCCGTTTCGGGTTTCAATTCCTTTCATTCATGGAAACGTTTCAATACCATCGAATATCTAACAGACCCAACGCGTGGATCCTATTTGAAAGAGGTAATGTATTCCCCTTCGACAAGCTAAATGTCAACGAGAGATCTACTAATCTATTCTTTGAATAGATTCTTAAATTATGTAAATAATATAATCTTCTTCTTCTTTGTGAAAAATGAAATTGATTCATGGATGTTTCGTAAAGAAAGCTCCGATATCCTAGATAGTAAGAAAGAACTACTGACTCAACATTTAGTGACGAATAAAATTATTCATAGGTATGTGTCGAAATTGAATTCCAACTATGATTTATTGAGCGACGAGATTTCTCATGAACCTTATCCACAAGAAAGATCTAATGTTTTGGCATACTTACTTCAATTCTGGCAAAATGATCTATTGAGTCACAAGATCCGTAAGTTGGATCCTGCGGAGAAGTGGGCTTTTTCCGCCCTCGAGAGAAATATTCTACTTTCAGCAACAACGAGACCAGGAGGCAGTCTACTAAATATGCCATGTCATGACATACCTATCTCACTCCAATCGGGATTATTACCATCTAAAGGAATTTTGCTAGTAGGACCCATAGAAACTGGCCGATCTTCCATTATTAGAGATGTAGCATTCGATTCCTACTTTCCAGTGGTGAAACTACCACTGAAAAAGCTGATATACAACCGATCCTTTTTTAATAATGCACGTGGAAATTTCATCTCGAAAGAAAGCGTACACCGATTAAATCTCGTTTTTGAAATGGCGAAAGAGATGTCTCCTTGTACACTATGGATTCAAGATATTCATGAATTAAATATTCATCGTTCGTATCATAAGCTAGAAGCTGATCCCAAATTCTTACTTTGCCAAATATTAAAAAGTATTGGTGACAGGCGCAGCAATTCCAACATCCACAGGAATGTTGTTATCGCCACGACTCACGTACCTGCGAGGATAGATCCAGCTCCAATAGCTCCGAACCGGTTAAACTAATTAATAAATTTTCGAAAATCCAACGGGTATCAACGTCATAAAGAATTATCAATTCTATTACGTATCAAAGGTTGCGAAATGGAGGTTAATCCGCCTCTTCCCCCTATTGAAGGTACTGGGTCTGGAACTATGGGTTATAGTAAACGAGATTTATTCCTTCTTGCTAGTGAGGCGTTATTAATAGGTACTTCCAAAAGAAGTAAGATTATATGCAGCGACGCAATTGAATTAGCTTTGCATAGACAACATTCGACTGCTAGTGATATGGGCAATGGGATAGAATCCGGTTCTGAATGGAAAATCTTTTCCTACGAGATAGCGGAAGCTACTTCAAAGAATAGTTTGATAGATACTTGTCTCGCAAATACATATATTGGTCGTAACGCGTTGAAAATGCGATTTTATTATTTGTCTAACTGGTATGTGGAACCTTCAATAACCAAGTCAACATTTAATGAATTCACTCTATTTTCGCATATCCTAGGGATACTAGCTGGATTAGTAGCTCGCGATTTGCTCCAAATGGATATGAGAAAGAAAGAAAATTTCATTGTTATCGACAAACTCGTAGAGAATGACTTGAACCTAGCTTGTGGTGTACTAGAAAACCTCTCGACTAATTTCTCACGTTCAGAAATTTGTAAAGACGGAAGTCAACACAGTAATAGTCTCTCCCTTTCCGTTCCTATCGCTAAACCCAAGTATTGTTCAGGTGTAACCTCTACAAGTCGTTCTTCTCAATTTATGAGAAAGGGGGGATTTGGCAGTCTAACCGACTTCGAACTGCAACAGTCACCCGAACTAATAAACTCAAGTCCGACGGAAGTGTCGCGTGAGATCACTTGGTCCCGTAAAGCTTGGCGTCTCCGTTTCCTGCGAAGCGGGGCTTATGAATTGATGAGGGTATTATCTGAACCCAATCATTTGTATAATTTAATTCTCCTCTACCAAAATCAGAATTATATACCCCAACAAGATTTTGAATTCAATAATATCAAGGGTGACAAAAGTCAATGGTGTGAGAAAAGCGGATATCTATTCAGTTTTGAAAAATCTGCGACTAATGTGACAGATAAATCTATTAAAAGATTGGAAAACCGGTTCGATAATATGCTGTTACGCGAGCAATTTCTCGAATTGGGAATATCCGGCGACTCATCTAATGAATATGAAACACACTGTAATCGATTCGATGAAACGACTCGACTCTTCGGGGGGCGCTTCATCTGGGACCCCATGCTTCTGTTCCAGCCAGATCCTAACATTCCTCCCTCGCGTCGCAGCTTGTTGCCGACGAAAGAACTGGCGCGGAGGCTTTACACCATTTACGGTATGAGAAGGCAGCACCTTAACAAAATGTCAAATAAAAAAATTAAAAATTTCTTTCTCTATCGTGAAGATAATCCGAAATTGAAACCTGACTCATCTATTGAGCGGTGGAATAATCTACCTTTGGACGGAGAGGAGCGAGATTCCGAATACGTCAAAGAAACTTCCTCTATGGATATACATCTGCAATATCCGCAGATATTTAGTCCTGCTCGCTTTGATTCCTACGTGGTAGCAGAAGATTTTCCAGAGCGATTTATTCGGTTTAGGCTTATGGTTCACAGAAACAAATGGATGAGGCGAAACCGTTGCCCATTTCAGGACTTTCTTATCTATAATATGTTGCTTGAAATTTATTAACATCTATTCAATCCGTTCTGGTTTGGTGGGGCGTCACTGGATCGGGCGACGAAACAATTTTTTCATGAAAGTTCATAGAACAAAACTTAGATACCCCTCATTCTGTCTGGATCTCTAGCAATATAATTAGAAGCCAAATCAGTAGAAGGAAGGTCTATATTTTCCTTTTACTGATACAAATCATTTTATTGCAACATCTCAAATGGTTAAGGAACTGAAGACCATTTCTTATATGAGATGAGTCTTTTATGAGTCTTTCTGCTTAGAAAGAAGATTGAGAGGGAGCAATAGCTTATTCCGTAGGGATTTTGCAAAACAGCTTTTCAACACCACGCTTGGAATAGATCCTCTATTTTAGAAAATTGTGGATTTACTCCCCTCCCCAGATGACTGATTGATTCGCTCATTCCAATCGCTCAATACACCGGAATTGAAGTGGGGGCCCCCAAAAACGACCTCTGAATAGCCAGGGTCCTTGCCTTGGGGTATTCAAGGGGGGGGGGGGTAAGGACGCACAAATTTTTTCCCCCCAATTGTTAGAGCTAGAAATAAGCACGATAGTGAATCATTCACTGGTTGGTGGGTCATGGTCCAACGCAATTTGATTTGGCACATGTGGGAAACACAACTATCCAATTACTAGGAATTACTGACGTAGATTCGAACGAATCTCCCCGGGTAGGATTCGAACCTACGACCAATCGGTTAACAGCCGACCGCTCTACCGCTGAGCTACCGAGGAAAGTGGTAGGGGATTCAGTCCCATACACACTCGAAGACCTTTGTTCTTCGAACCGCTTCTAAATCTGTAACACGTTAAGCTTTCTCCGACGTTTCGTGAGGTAAACTTCGCGTACACCCTAACTCCCATTATAGGAGGAGGCGGCGGCGATAGCAATCCCATTTGAATGGAAGGGTCCCCGAATCATGGGAGAGGGGGGAGGGGGGGCAATCGATCGAGGTCGAGATCAACCCCACAAGCCCCCCACGATCTGTATCGATCAATCACCAATTAGTACTTTCTATTCCCCCCCTCCAAGAGGCATAGTAGAATAGCCGCAGGATTCTCCTACCTCATAGAAAAAAGTAATATCTTTGAGGAATAACAAGAGCAAAAAGGGGAGAGATAGAGATGGGGAAGATGAAAAATAGTCGGGAGAAATGAACACGAATTGGAGCTTCGTGAAACGAAAGTAGCAGTTTACGGCAAGGGCGGGATCGGGACCGGTGACGCCGGGGGAATAATTCCAATTACTAATCCGAGTAGGTAGTGAGATATTCTACCACTTTTTCCATGTCGTAGACTTTCCCCGCCAAGGAGACTTGATGCACCAGTTCCGTTGATAAACCCATCAATTACCCATTGATCAAAATAAAAAACCAACTTGCTTATGAAATTTATACCTCCGACGAAGCAAGTATTGTAGTAATAATCAATATAACCCCGATTTATGGACCAGTCTCTGATAGAAAATACAAAAGTATTTAATAAATTTTTATTTATTGATTTGAATTTTTCAAAAACTTTTGTATTGGCGAGTTTATTCGTTTGTCCATAAGCCTTGAGAGAAATTAATAATCCAATGAGAGATAAACTGAGTGAAGGGGTTGAGCTCGTTAATATCTCCGTCAAATTTTCAAAACGTTTATTAGCTTCGGGGAAGGAGGGAATAGAAATAAGCCAGTCAAACAAAAGGTCTAGACCAGTTCCCTTTTGGGTTGAGTCAACTCCTGCCAACCCGGCGAATGCGGTGGGTATCGCCAAGGCAATCAGAGGCAATACCATACAAAAATTTGATTCTTGGGGGTGTAGCAAGTTTCGCTCGGAATGATTTTGAATCACCTTTCCACAAACAGGGTTTCCTTCAGGAGGACACAAGGTGACGAGGTTTTCTGCTTCTGCAACCCAACCTTGTTTCATATCTGTTGTAGATATAAAAGTATTACCTGTTTGCGTGGTAACTGATTCCGGTCGAGTCCCACCCCATGAAGTAATAATTTTTTTGGATGGAAAAGAAGTATTGAAACCGACGTAACTTATCTGATTAGCACAAAAATTTCCTTCGAAAGTGAGAAGGTAGATACGAGACGTGTAAAACGCGGTAAGTCCTGCTGTGACAGAAGTTATTAATCCGAGATAGGGGGAGCGCAGCCGACTTTCCGCAATGATTTGATCCTTAGACCAGAAGCAAGATAGTGGGGGTATACCACACAAAGAAAGAGTGCCCGAAAGAGAGGTAGTTCCAGTAATTGGCATGCATTTCCGTAAGCCACCCATGAAAAACATATTTTGACTTCTAGTGGGAGAGTATCCGACCACTTTTTCCATGGAATGTATAACCGAACCAGAGCCCAGAAATAACAAAGCTTTTGAGTAAGCATGTGTAATAGGATGAAACAAAGCAGGTCGAGAAGCACCGATACCCAAAGCTGGTACCATATATCCTAACTGAGACATGGTGGAGTAAGCCAAACCCCTTTTTAGATCTTTCTGGGCAAGAGCCAGCGTGGCGCCTGACAAGGTTGTTACTCCGCCCACCCAAGAAATAATAAGCATTGTCAGAGGCAATGTCGAAATAAGATTGAAAATTCGAACTGTAAAGAAAATTCCGGCGGCCACCATAGTAGCTGCGTGGATGAGAGCCGATATGGGCGTAGGTCCCTCCATGGCGTCTGGCAACCATACGTGAAGCGGAAATTGGGCGGACTTGGCAACCGGACCTAGAAAAAGTAGAAGGGCAATTGCATTAGCAAGGATCGGATTGATGACACCGTTGCTATTCAATTCAAAAAATCAATCACACAATTCAAAAATCTCAAAACTACCAGTTATCCAGTAGACGCCTGATACACCCAACAGCAACCCGAAATCCCCTATGCGATTGGTCACAAAAGCTTTTTGACAAGCATTTGCGGCGCTCGATCTCGCAAACCAAAAACCTATTAGCAAGTAGGAACACATTCCAACTAATTCCCAAAATACGTAAATCTGTATTAGGTTGGGACTAAAAACTAACCCCAACATCGACGCGGTAAACAAACTTGGATAGGCATAAAATCTTGCGTATCCTTAGTCGTGACACATGTAACTATCGCTGTAAACCATCACTGAAATACCTACGGTAGTAACTAATATTGACATGGTAAGAGTAAGCGGATCAATCAAGAAACCGATTTTCAGACAAAAATCACTTCTTGGAATCCGAGCCCACAAATATTGCTGGATGGAGTGGGTCGCAGCTTGTTGCCGAAATAGGGCAAAAGATACAGACATAGCGGTGGTTAACGAAAAAGTATTGAAAGTTGCGCACAGGCGACGTAAGCTTCTCGTAGCTTTTGGAAAGAAAAAAGATAGAGATCCGGTCAAGCGAGAAGCCACCAACGGACACAGGGGAATGAAACAAGCATATTTGTTTGAGAGTTCCACGGGCATATCAAATCCAAATTAAATTTGTTATTGTCTTCAACTTCTTTTGGTTGGGAGTCGAAAATGAAAATCTGGGAACAGTATGAAATAGAATATATGCAAGTGACAAAATTAGTGTTTAATTAGACAAAAAACTGCATCTATACACTTTTTCAGTTTCATGTTATAACAATATGTAAAAAGCTTGACAATATTTAGAGACGCCCGAGATAATTATTCAAGTCAGACAATTTGATTCTGAATGATTTTACAAATCACCCCCTCATTGCTTTTTAGTATTAAAAATAAAAAATGGAGAGATAAAAAGAAAAAATTAGCATGAATAAATATGCAATAATTGACATCGGTGGTAAACAACTCCGAGTAGAACAGGGAAGATTTCACGATGCTCGGCACTTCGTCCCGGTTCAACCTTTGTTGACGTCCAATACAAAAATATCGGTAAATCGGGTTTTACTTATTCGTCACGGATCTAGCATCAATTTTGGCTATCCGTGGTTGGATGATGCAGTTGTCAGGGGCAGAATCTTACACGGTTGCTTTGGAAAAAAACTGGTGGTACAAAAGATTCATTCTAAGAAGAAAAAATGACGAACTCTTGGATATAGGGAAAATATGACCCGATTCATTGTTGATTCTATCCATTTCGGTGGTAGAGACCTAAACAAATCTTAACTAGTTTTTTATATTGAGTCAATAAATACTTAGAAAATTGATGTAACAACATAGAATTTCACTGGTTTTTGCATTTCTCCCTGCTTGTGCTGATTTTTATTTAGTTCTTCTTATTATATCCATTCTATCGGTACATATCAATGTAGTTCTAAGTTAGTTGTAAGGAAATACTAGATATATGGCAGTTCCTAAAAAACGAACTTCTGGATCGAAGAAGAAAATTCGTAATCACGCATGGAAAACTAGATCTGTAGGAGTGGCGTCAAGGGCTTTTTCCCTGGCCCAATCCGTCTTAACCGGTCGTTCAAGAAGTTTTTACTACATAACAGAAAAAATAGCGGAAAAAAAAGATCCCCAGAAAAGCTAGGAGTACTTTTTTCCCGTCATTTTTGAAAACGTATTATATCTATCTATATATAGATAGATATAGATAAATATAGATAGATATAGATAAATATAGATAGATATAGATAGATATGTGAAGTAAGCGATTGTATAAAAAACTCCGAGACGCAAAGGAAAAGGATATGGTACAAATTAGTACTGGTGCATTAAAGTTGACAAAAAACCTGACTTTGTGACATAGCCTTAATACTTTGTTAAAAATTTGAAGTATTCTGTTTGATGGCTTTGACACCCGTCGATAATGATTTACTTAATCACATCTATGACATAATTAAATTTTAGTAATGAATATCGAACTCAATAACAAATTAAAGCGTGAAATAGGTTTGATATTGCAGGAGTTAATGGCTAACTAGTTGATAGCTGCTACTTTATCCCGATAAATGAGAACATACAAAAATCGGGACAACAAAACAAGAAGTAAATGAAGGACTAGATTTTTTTTTCTTTCGAAGTTTTTCGAAGTATGGACGGACAAAAAACAAATAACTCTGAAAGAAGAAATGAGTTGAAAATACCTCCTCTTTCTTTCGGAGTTTCTCTCACAGATTTTGGGGGAGCAAAAGGTTTTCCATCCAAATCCAAACGCGTTTCAGTTTGTCAATTACTTGCCTGGGAAAATAACAAACCTATATTATCACCTTTTCGCACATCTAGTAACTCTATCTCGATTCGGAATAGCAGGATTCGAACCTGCGACCTCCATCACCCCAAGATGGCGCGCTACCAAACTGCGCCATATTCCGCTACATATGTACACATACATATATATATATGTCTCGCGTTATATGCTAGTGCTAGCACTATTTTAACTTCATTAATTATTTCTTTGTTAAATTGGTATTCTATTTGTTGGAATAATTTATTCCAAGAGAACCTTTATCTCTCTCGCCACTTTGGTACTCATTTGCCGACATATTTTGATATTTTTCGCAACTAGACGTTGACGTGCCATCCCAAACTGATATAAAATACTTTCATACTCACATATATATATATATATAATATATTTTCTTTTTCTAAAAGCCGCTATGGTGAAACAGGTAGACACGCTGCTCTTAGGAAGCAGTGCCAGAGCATCTCGGTTCGAATCCGAGTAGCGGCATTGAAAAACTTTTTAACTTTGCATATCCGTATTTATTAAATGGATAAGTAAAAAATATCTATCGATATGTAGATAGACTTTTTTTCTTTATTTATAATACAGATAAGTATTTTATCTGGTTCAGTATACTTTTCAAATCAATAGAAATTAGTACATAATTTCTATTTGAGTTGTAAAAACGGTAATTTTATCTCCTCTCGTTTTTGTGCAAAAAAAAAAAGAAAAGAAAAATATTATTTCGGTAGCAACTGATTTGAATTTGATCAAATCAGATTGGAATAATTTACCGGTCTTCCCTCATCACGACGTATACCTATATGGAACGCGCTTTTATCCAAATCTCATTTTTGATGCTTCTTTCTGCTACGCCGCTGAATCCGACCAATTTATTTTACAAATTTGATAAGTCAAATAAACTTAGCAGGAAGAGTATGACAATTGCTTTTCTCCGTACGACGGAATTTTCAGTAATCCGCTGGTTCCAAACTAGGCATCTACCACCGAGCAACCTGTACGAGTCATCAATGTTTCTTTCATGGAGCTTCTCTTTATTATACGTAATTTTGGAAGTCAGGAATCAAAATGGGTTGTTGGGCGCAATTGCAGCACCGGGTGCTATGCTGACTCACGCCTTTGCAACTCTAGGTCTTCCTGAAGAGATGCAGCAATCCACACCTTTAGTACCTGCTTTGCAGTCTCATTGGTCGATGACGCATGTAAGTACGACGCTTTTGAGTTACGCAACCCTGTTGTGCGGATCTTTGTCGGCAATATCTCCATCGAGTATTTCTTACAGTGGAGTAAGCAATTACTCCGTTTCCGATTCAAGACGCAGTTGCAACAAGTGTAGTACTTTATTAAACATTCGTAGCGGAACTGATGCACGGAGTTTTCTTCATCTACTACCCCCAAATTCAAGGAAATGTCAATTAATTAATCGATTAGATAGATGGGCTTACCAAATTATAGGCTTAGGATTCTCGTTATTAACCATTGGTATACTTTCCGGAGCGGTGTGGGCTAATGAAGCTCGGGGATCTTATCGGAGCTGGGACCCTAAAGAAACTTGGGCGCCAGTAACTCGGTCAATACATGCTACTTACCTTCATATTAGGATAACCAACAAGTGGATGGGGGAGGGGCCAGCTGCGGCAGCATCTACAGGTTTTTTTTTAGTTTGGGTTTGCTTCTTGGGAGTTAACTTGTTGGGAATTGGATTACATAACTACGGATGGCCAATGTAGAAGAAATAGAATTGAAAATTACTAAGTCGGAGATAAACACGTCTAGTTCACCGGGTTTTCGGCTTTATTGGGTAAACGAAAGGAAAATTAGTGGGGAAAATAATTAAAAAGAGGGGAGACAGAAACAAACATTTAATAGATGGGCAGGAAGTAGCTGCATCCACTTTTTGGTCTGTTTCTGTTTCCCCATCCCAGTCTATTTTCATTCGTGTTAGCGATTCCAAGCATAAACAGTTGGGAAATAACAATCGTGTCGCATGTAAGTAAGTATTGCTGGCACGGCTACAATTGGCGAGCCTTTCTACCAAGTAAGAACCGAAAACCAAATAATTTTTTTTTCTCCTTTTTTCGTATCAAATTATTGCTAATTATTTAATTTATTTGAATTAGGTCCAACCCTACCCCCTACTTCACATCCGAATATAAAAACAATATTGAGAACACTTCACTATTCCGTAGAGGTAAAATTAGATTTGGATACGAACCGATACCTAATACTGGTGAGAAGAGGCGGGTCAAGGTGAATACCTCCCTCGGACCAAAATCAATTAAATAAGGATTTGATTCATTGGACAACCTATAACCATAAAACATTCGGCGTAACATTGATAACAAGTAGATAGAGGCTAATACTGTACCAGTTGCCGCTAGCGCCGTAATTTCCGCTTTAAACGAAAATGAGTATTGCTCGCTGGTAACAACTCCCAGAAATACCAATAATTCCGACGCAAAACCACTCATTCCTGGCAATCCAAGAGATGCCAGCGAGAACGCGCTAAACGTGGTAAATAGTTTAGGCATCGGAGTTGCTATTCCCCCCAATTCATCAAGGGAGAGAGTATGCGTTCTGTCGTAGCAAGTACCTGCGAGGAGAAATAACGCCGCTCCAATTAAGCCGTGAGAAATCATTTGCAATATGGCTCCGTTAATACCCGCGTCTGTCAGGGAACCAATTCCGATGGCTACAAAACCCATATGAGAAATTGATGAATAGGCTATCCTTCTCTTGAGATTACACTGACTCATAGAAGCTAGAGCAGCATATACAATCTGAATTGCTCCGAGCAATATCAGCCATGATCCAAAGAAAAAATGCGCATGAATCAATAACTCCAAATTGATTCGAATCAGCCCATATCCTCCCATTTTTGATAATACCCCAGCCAGTAACATGCATGTGCTGTAATGTGCCTCTCCATGAGTGTCTGGCAACCAAGTATGAAAGGGGAATAACGGCAATTTCACCGCATAGACAATTAAAAAGCCTAGATAAAGAGCAATTTCCAACGAGATGGGGTATGATTTACCCGTTAAAACCTGGATATCGAAAGAGGGTACCTCGTTTCCATAAAAACTCAAGGTTAAGGCTGCCACTAGAAGAAAGATGGAGCCGCCGGCTGTATATGAAACAAATTTTGTGGCCGAGTATGGACGTCTTTTCCCACCCCATAAGCATAGAAGTAAGTAGACTGGAATTAGTTCCAGCTCCCACATGAAGAAAAAAAGCAACATGTCGCGGGAAACAAACAACCCAATTTGACCGCTATACGTAACTAACATCGGAGAATGAAATAGCCGTGTATTACGAGTGATCGGCCAAGCGGCTAGGGTTGCCAGAGTAGTTATAAAACCCGTAAGTGAAATGAGACTCATGGAAAGTCCGTCAATACCTAATCTCCAATGGAAGTGAATGGAGTTTATCCAGCTGGACGTTTCTATTAACTGGATGGATTGGGAATCGAATTGAAGGTGGCAATGGAAGATATAAGTAATCAGCGAGAATTCCAATATGCAAATGCCCGGAGTATACCATCGAATAATTCTGTTTCCACCACGAGGCAGAATTGGAAGCGAGAAACTGGCAAGAATTGGAAAGGGAACGATCGTTGTTAGCCGAGGTACATTACTCATCATGAATAAAAAATAATTTTTGATACGAGGGAAACGGCGTGGGCCAATTACAACGACTCATACCCGAACTTCGCAGTCTCGAAGCTTCGGGTACGGGTCGAAATAACCTAATAATTAAAATTTAGTGCTTCATTAGCTAACTAGTAGGCTAAACCCATACTGCGGGTCGTTTCAGCCCCTAGGTAGACACGTACACTCAAAAAATCTGTTGGACAAGCAGATTCGCATCTTTTGCAACCCACGCAATCTTCCGTTCTAGGAGCGGAGGCTATCTGATTTGCCTTGCACCCATCCCAGGGTATCATTTCTAACACATCCGTAGGACATGCCCTTACACACTGGGTACAGCCGATACACGTGTCATAGATTTTCACTGAATGTGCCATTGAGTTTACTTACTCCTATTGAATTCGTATACCAATTTTTTTTTTAGTGAAAGAGTTGAGATAAAACTTTTTTTCCCTCGTCCCTTGCGCGATTACGTATTTTTCCTACCAAGTAAAACATTTCCACCTACTTCCAAATCCATCTGATCAGATTCCATTTTTTTTTTTTTTTTTTTGAAAACTTGTTCCCTTTCTTTAAAAGAGTAAGTTGACTACTTCCAAAATACGATGTGGAAGAAGGTATGAAAACAACTTGACAGATAGGGATACTCTAGTTAAACAAAAAATCAATTAGATTGACAAAATCAATTGATGTACTTATCAATCACCATTTTAACAAATTAAACTGATCGATACGAGTAGATCTCCTATTTCGCTGAAGAGAAAGGGCAGTGGCTAACCCAGTGGCGGCCTCGGCAGCCGCAATGGCTATCACGAATATTGTAAATATCTCTCCCCCCGCTTGCCTATTGTTAAAAAAATTTGAAAATGTAATAAAATTTATATTAACCGCATTAAAAATTGACTCGAGACTCGTAAGTGCCCTAACCGTATTTCTACTCGTAATTAAACCGAAAAATCCGACGCACAAAGGGTAAGCACCTAAAATTAGTCCGTGTTCAAACGTGATTTACTAAAGTCCTCCCCGAAAATGTTGGTAAGTCAATTTTTTTCGCAACCTTTTCTCTCCCATTTTTAGTTGAGGGGGTTAGGCTTAATCAGAAAAATGAAGAATTATTACGAGGTGATGAAAGAGATGACTCCTTGTCAGTTGTAATTGTGTCTTCGTCACGCGCTGGGTTAATTGCTCCCACCAAAGCAACTAGAAGAAGTATTGAAAGAAGCTCGAACGGAACTAAGAACTCACTCAGTGATTTATACCCGAGTTGATGAACGTCAGTCCTGGGTGTATTTGACGAAAAAATCTCCAATTGATTGATGAAATTTATATTAAACCATTTTGTATTATGAATCATATTAACCAATACCAGAAAGAGGACTGCACAAACTCCTGAAACGGTGAAGTACCCCACGCCCCGAGCGGTAGAATCGGCTCGCGTCGGTTCGTTGGTAACCATTACAGCAGACACAATTAACACATTTATAGCCCCTACATAAACAAGCGGTTGTGCGGCAGCTACGGAATCAGCATTCGATACAAAGTATGATAAGGATATACGGGTAAAAACCGACCCCGAGAGAAAAGCAGAATGAGCCGCATTGGCAAATAATACTGTGCCCAAACTTCCTAGTGAAATACCCGATTCTATTAGTGACAAAATAAATTCATGAATTAATTCAGATAGATTCGTTGGACACAACTACTTCAATATCTTATAAAATTTCTGTCTCTACTTCATACTCGTTCTTTTTTTTTTTTTTATGAATAACCAAATCAATCAATTGACCTTTCAGAAAATCCAATTAATTTACAGGTGATTAATTAGTTGTTAAGTTTTTCACCCCCAAACCTTTTGGGTAAATAATTTAACGAAGTCGAAACCACTTGAATTGAAACGTCTTGGGATGTGGAAAGAGGTAAACGCCCCAAAGCTGTTTGATCGTAATTTAGTTCATGGCGGTCGTAGCTGGAAAGTTCATACTCTTCAGTCATTGACAAGCAATTGGTTGGGCAATATTCAACACAATTTCCGCAAAAGATGCAAACTCCGAAATCGATGCTATAGTTTTTCAATCGTTTTTTCTTGATGTCCTTCGTCAAGATCCAATCTACGACCGGTAGATTGATCGGACATACTCGGACACGTACTTCGCAAGCAATACATTTGTCAAATTCAAAATGGATGCGTCCACGAAATCGTTCGGATGATAAAATTTTTTCATATGGATATTTGATAGTTATGGGTGAACGATTTGAGTGATCTAAAGTAACCGCGGAGCCTTGACCTATGTATTTCGCGGCTTCTACGGCTTGTTGCCCATAACTTCTAAATTCAATTAGTGTGGAAAACATAGAATAGATGAACCCAACTTGCTACTTGTTTTTAGTACAGATAAACTTATATGTACAGAAAAAGAAACAAACAGCATATTTGTTTCTTTTTCTCTTTATTATATTAAACAGATTTGACTTGAACTGAAACTGAAGTGAAGGAGGTTAGCTTATTAGCAAAAGTTGAAACGAGGCTGTTGGCAACAAATTTCCTAAGGCAATAGGCAAAAGAAATTTCCATCCAAGATCTAGTAATTGATCTATTCTTACTCTAGGCAAAGTCCATCTTGTTAAGATGGAGATAAATATAAATAAATAAGATTTTGATAATGTAGTGATGATGCTCACCCCTGACCCTAACACGTTGAACGACTCACCGCCAGAATTTGAGGATGAAAAATCTCGTCCAAGATTTTCGAGGAAAGGAATTGAGGAATCCCATCCACCCAGATATAAAATTGTTACAAATGGCGAGGAAGCCAATGGATTTGAGTGAGAACCGACATAAGATAGACCAAATTTTATTCCCGAATATTCGGTTTGGTAACCTGCTACCAGTTCCTCCTCTGCTTCTGGCAGATCAAAAGGCAACCTTTCACATTCTGCTAGTGACGAAATGAAAAATGCTATGAACCCTATGGGCTGACGCCACGGATTCCATCCGAAAAAACCATATTTAGACTGTGTTTTGACTATATCAACCGTACTCAAGCTACCGGATAGGGGTAGTCGGCGGCGACCTCCGCCTCTAATCCAAAACCGTACATGAAATTAGAGTTTCATACGGCTCCTCATCAATTTCATAGAGAGGTTTTAATGACGTGTGGTTGTCATCTGCGGTTAAAATAAAAATCACCAACTCGAATTGATGGGATTCAGTTTGCCACTACAAGGCAATTGCTTCCGAATCTATCCCAACCTCATTTATTTCTTTTTTCAAATTACGACCTGTTGCAAAACTTCTCAAGTTCAACATATTTTTTTGTCATCTCCAAATAGAGAAAAAGATGAAATTAACTTCAGTTCGATCTGGAGATAAAAGGAGAAATCAGATCGACTAGTTCGGCAATATGCCTGTTGCAGCAAGCTCCAGGCTGAAACTGAAACAAGTTCATACTTTATTTTTTGATCGCCAAAATTTTATAGGGGTTACTTCGTTCCAAACGGTTATCATCGCAGTGAACAGGACTATACTCGAGACTGAAATATTTTGAATGCACTACTCAGCCGTCCCTACCGAGACTGGGAACATCTCATGTGCGGAAACACTAGGATAAGTAGATAGAAATTTTCAATTTATAACTCTTTAGATATCTTAATATCTTAGTGCTCTGGTTGCCCCTCCTTTCTATTACAACCCTCTCTGCTTAACAAATCTCTTGCGCATATTGGTGTTTCTTACTGCTCACTTCCATCTAATCCTGAAGGAAGGCGGAAAACAAATACCTGCGTCCCCGCGTCAGGCCTGGATGGAGCCTAGACCTGGGGTGAGCCGGTGTTCAATTTACCGCTCGGATATGCTTCTACGCCCGTACATGGGGTATGGGGTTTGAACCTATAACTGCGAAAACGCCGTTTGATCTCACCCAACTAACTATTTGGTCTATTATTTAATAATACTTTTAAACTACCTACTAATAACTAGTAAGTTTTCACTTATTATTAATGCTTAGCGAATCGCACGTAGGGATGCAGATGATATACATAAGGCCAGGGGTATCTCGTAACTGATAGATTGGGCAGCAGCCCTGGGGCCACCTAAGAAAGAGTATTTGTTATTTGAGGCGTACCCCGCAATAAGAAGACCCAAAGGTACGATGCTTGAAACAGCGACCCAAAAAAAAGCACCTATACCCAGATCAGATAAAACGATATTTTGGTCGAAAGGTATTACCAGGTAACTTATTAAAACTGGTGTGACTACAACGGCTGGTCCAGTTATAAATAACCAAGCATCACCTTTGGATGGAATGATATCTTCCTTTAACAGAAGTTTGATTCCATCTGCCAAAGATTGAGTAATTCCCAACGGACCCGCATATTCCGGTCCAGTACGTTGCTGTACCCCCGCAGACACCTTTCGCTCGAGCCACACGATTACTAGTACTCCCGCCGTGACTCCCGTAACTAAAGTGAGAGTAGAAACTATAATCCAAATTGATTCAAAGGAAGTTGTTGCAAACCCTAACTCATTAAATAATTGAACTAATTGTTTTCTGTAAATTTCTATATGAGTTGCCATTTCAGCGATCAACCTCTCCCATAATAATGTCTATACTACCTAATATTGTCGTAATATCTGCGAGCTTCATTCCTTTTATCAATTGAGGAAGAATCTGCAAATTTATAAAACCGGGTGGACGAATCTTCCATCTCCAAGGAAAAACACCGCCATCTCCAACCAAAAAGATTCCTAATTCTCCCTTGGGAGCTTCTACTCTTACGTAATGCTCCTGTCTAGGCAATTTAAAAGTGGGAGAAGATTTCTTACCAACGAATTGGTAATTGAAACCACCCCAGTCTATTTCTTTCCCTTGTTGGACGAGACGTCGACCCTCCAAATTTTCATATGGACCTCCTGGAAGAAGTTTCAGCGCCTGTTGAATTATATTAATTGATTCCTTCATTTCATCAATTCGCACCAAATAACGAGCTAAGGAATCTCCCCCCTCCTGCCACTTAATCTGCCAATCTGGGTTATCATAACATTCGTAGTGGTCGACTTTGCGAAGATCCCACTGAACTCCCGAGGCCCGTAATACAGGTCCAGACAAACCCCAACTGATAGCGTCTTGTCTGCTGATGGAACCTACCCCCGTTACCCGTTTTAAAAAGATAGGATTCCTCGTAATTAGCCGTTCATATTCATGAATTTTTGGGAGACAATAATGACAGAAGTCTAAACACTTGTCTACCCATCCGTAAGGCAGATCTGTGGCAACTCCTCCAATGCGAAAGTAGTTATGCATCATTCGCATACCGGTAACAGCCTCAAGCAAATCGTAAATCATTTCCCTTTCTCGAAATATGTAAAAAAGTGGAGTTTGTGCACCAATATCAGCCAGGAACGGCCCAAGCCACAACAAATGCGAAGCTATTCGGCTCAATTCGAGCATGATTACGCGTATATAGCTAGCTCTTTCGGGGATTTGGATATTTGCCAATTTCTCTGGCGCATTGACCGTTACTGCTTCGGTAAACGTAGTGGCTAAATAATCCCACCTCGTTACGTACGGAAGGTATTGCAAAATCGTCCTGTTCTCAGCAATTTTCTCCATTCCTCGATGCAGATATCCCAATATTGGTTCGCAATCAGCTACATTTTCGCCATCTAAGTTAACAACAAGCCGAAGAACACCATGCATAGATGGATGATGAGGGCCCATGCTTACCGTAACTGGATCCAATTCTTTAAGATGCATACCCGTGAATTACTTCCTTTCCAGTAAATATCACAGGATCTAGCTTCGCCGGAAGAAGCTGCGCCGACTACGACACGTTGAAATATCAAACCTCTGCTCAAAATTTAACGCCCCTTTAAACCCCGAATACCCAAATTTTTTACAACTTTGGTATAGAGAGCTGTATTCTCATCGGATAAATAAATTAAAAGACGCCTACGTCTATCGAGTAATTTACGCAAACCTCTTTGGGATGAGTAGTCTTCAGAGTGCGATTCCAAGTGGGAAGTAAGCTTTAAAATCTGACGAGTCAAATAATGAATTTGGGAAGCGGTGAACCCGGTATCTCTGCTCCCACCGACTAGCTGCGCGTCAATAGATTTATGTTTATCCGTAGTAATAATGATAATAATTACGATTGATTGCCCCATCTCAAATCGATTATAAGCTGTTTAGTCAGCAGTTGCAGCAATAGCGCCTTGGACGAGACGAAGTCCAATTTTTTTAAGTCTGATACATAGTACCGCATCAAGTAGGCGTGAGTATCTATGCCTCATCTACGAACAGTCACAGCTTTTGCACTTATAATATATATATATATATATAAATTGTGCAATTAATTGAAAATACCTCTGTTTTGGCAATTCCAATTAATTGCACATCTGTTGAAATCTCTGTTTTGTGCCTCATACCCCTCTACTCTCGTTAATTCCAAATAATGGGATACATACGAATTTTAAGCGTTGTGAATCGGCTTCCGGTAGTAATGTTGAAGCAGAATCTACCAGTGCAGGCTATTTCCTCTAGACGGTGGCTGGGCCATAGAAATCGTTTAACTTTTTGAATTTCCCTTAGCTCCGAAGGCTCAGATTCTTCGCTACTGCGAGTCCGTTCAATTTTCGATATGGGATCGAATATGGAATCGAAGTAATGTGCTCCCCGTTTCGTAGGCCTCGACATTAGCAGAGATCGAAGGAATCGAAATTCCCGCCGACGTCGTGGAAGCAGGAGGTCTCCGATGTTATAAGTGTGAGACCGTTTTTTGTTTACTTCTGTGGCTATAAGTGACAATTTAGAGATATAATTATCACTACATATTTTTCTGTATATCCGTTTCTTGACTCTGTTTTTCAACCTAGACTTGAATTTTGACAAGGGATTAATTATTTTGTATACCAAATTTTGGTCATCAAATAATATTGGTAGACGATGAGCCGAAAGGATAGACAAGTTATAGAAAAGACCAAGTTTCGTTGTTGCGTTAAAATATAGGTCTAATAGCTCCGAATCCACACGGGTATTCGCACAAAGTGTGACGAGATCGCGGTCATCTCCCAACATTCTTGCGAGAGCTGTTAGGCTTCTCAAATTTTCTAGTTTCACTTCAGACTTCCATTTCCACCGAAATAGGTAGTCTGCATCTTCCCTTTCATCTAGCATTATTTCATATAGTTCATCGGATACTTTTTGGAATCTACGACTTATATCTGGTGCTATGCCATATGTAGTATTATCCCTCAAAATAGGATCTTCTGACCTCTTTATTTTTTTCTTAAAAAGACCTTTTGCTCTTGCAAAATCTGTAACTAGCCACGGCATCAAATCAAACTTAGAGTTGAATTTAATCTCTGAATCAGAAGTCCGGAAGTCGGAGAATCTATTCATCCCCCTCCACTTTACTTTAGTCATTTTTGAAATACGATTTTCACGGCGAAATCTTCGCGCGGCAGCATCTCGTCGGATGGAAAATTTTTGCATATCTCCATTTCGTACAAAATCAATGAGAGCTTGTAATAGATATCTACGTTTGCGAAGCTTACTTAGATTTTTAATTCGATCCCTAAGTAAGGGTTTTTTGTCATATATGGAATAATTGCGTAATTCACCTCGAAGGACGTGGCATTCTCGCTCATTGGCAACTTTTCTTTCGATATCACTGAGTTCGTTCAAGCAGTCGGAACTAATTCTCCATCTGTAGGGTGCTACGTCGCGCCACAGTGTTAGTGGCAAGTTGTATTCGGAAAAGCAATCCAACCATTTATTCCAATTACTGGCGTCTAGATCACATAACTTTTTCAAAAATCCCCATTCTTCTATGCACTTCAAAACCTGTTCACTGAAAAATTCCTTTGCAATTTTACTAGTCACATTATCAAACGAGATATCTGTGCAATTACTTATTTCACTTGAGCTTGAAGTAGTTGAGTCGTATCCAATTGAAAACCTGGAAGAATCTACCGAATAAGCCAAAGATTGCTCAGACTGGTAAGAGGTTGATTTACCATTTGGGTCCCCGCCATTTTTAACCCTTTCCTCACGATTGCCCCTGCTACCAGTCACCAACCAATTCAGATTTAAGTTTTCCTTTGCGCCGAGATCCCAAATACTGTTGTAGAGATAAGCTTGGGGTAACCATTGAATTTTGCCAAACCGTGACAATCTATTTTTCGATCTGGAGAGAATTAAATCTGTTTCCTGAGTAGTAGTGTTAATTATTTCCATCAGTTGCGCGCGCAACGCGACAAGTTCGTTGAAGTAATAATAGAAATCTCTGTTAACTTTTAGATACGATATTGATGTAACCAAAAGCGATTTATCGATTGCTTCTGCAACGAGTATATATAGCTTCAAGGTCATTTCTTTAAAACCCGTTAATCCTTCCTCATCAAATTTTTTAAAATTGGCGAGGTCTGTATCCTTCAACCTGTAATCTGAAGTTAATTCACCAACTTGAACTGTTTCAGTGTCCAGTTGATCTAGGTCAACCCCTGCGTTTAACAGATTTGGTAATCCGGTTACGTAATTATTCGCCTTAAATTTATTGTCAATTGATTTTTGAGTAACTAATTGCTTACTAATATCACTAGCTAGTTGCACTTCCTCGCCGACGTCAATGGATCTCCCATTTCTTTCTCCACCAAAATTTAAATTCAACTCTACCATTTTATCTGCATCGTCGGTAAATATAGGACGTATCCAAGCATTAGAAGTCGGGACGGAATCAGCTGAGACTCCTCTGACCCTAGGAAACAGGTTGAACCCTTTTAATAACTTTAAACTTGGTTTCAATATTTTTCCCAAATTGAATTTGGAATCGGGAAAACGGTAGGCTTGCTTGATTCCCAGTGAAAATACTTTCCTGCAAGTTCGAATCAGTTTCTTTCTCACAGGCCTCCAAAATGGAGGTTGTTTTTGGATACTTCCAAAAGGTATATCTGTCTGATATCCTAAAGCAGTTAAATAAGTGAATCTAGGCCTATTTCGTTTCAACCTCCGTTTGTTTTTTGGCTTTTGATCCTCAATATAGTCCGCTTTCGTAGATTTCTTCCGAGGAGTCAGTCGTTTTTTCTCCCCATCGGAGTGCCAGGGCTTCAGCCGAAACGGATATACAACCTTTATTTGTATACCTTCTCTCAACCAGCGGGGGGGGAGTTGATCTTGCGAAAATTCTTCACCGTCAAACGTGCAATTAATGTGAATTTCCTTTTTCCATTTCGTCCAGTCTTTATTCCATTCAGAATTTTGCCGAAGTAATATACGGCCAATAGTTTTAAAAACTATAAGTACGGGTAGCTTTATAAATTTTCTAAATCTCGACTGAAAAACCAGCATGTAGCCTCTTCCATTATGAATGGGACCTATGTCTGATCTAGCCGCTACAGCTGAACGAGCAAGTTTAGACTGACTTAAAGTTTTCTTCGTCAACGAGGAAGTAGTTAATTGCTGCCCAATTTGGTGACCCGTGATCTTTTCCGAGCCGGTAAACAATTTTCCGGTCTTCGAACCCGTTAACTGCTCAACGGGTAATTGAAGTAAAATTGGTATTTCTACTAATCTAAGGAAAAAAGCCGAACGCACCTTTTCCTGAAGTGTTTTCCAGAGCAATGTCTTTCGTCTCCTGGACCGCATGGACCCCTTTAAGAATTTTCGACGGAAATCAGAGATTCTTGCATATCGTTTCACTAATTTCGTTGATCTAGGTTTTCCCTTTGCGAAGGTGAAGCCAACATTCCGCAATTTTCTGTGACGGATATCGCCATCTGCTCCCGGAAAATCAAACTCAGTATCAAAATAAAGTTCGTTATTCCGAGCTAGATTTGCAATCAGATCCTCGATTTTGTGAAGTGTGCGCACCCCTTTCTTTGGATTTGGGGGGCTTTTACGGCCGTTCATCACAAATTTAGTTGATAAGAAAATTCGATCAAATTTGTAGCAATTCTCTTCTTGTTTCATATAGGTCAAAAACAATGCTCGATCCTCGGGATCCAAATTCACAATTTCTCCCCAAGTGACAACGGGCCCGGATGGAGATTTTATCCTCCTCAGAATCTTTTGTACGTCATAATCGTACAAAACTCGGTTTTTGAACATAAATTGGAACATACGTTGAGCCTTTGCTGGCAAAGTTTCCCACGGTAGAGGATTCCTGCCTCCTTGCCCCAATCTTCCATTATTCAAAGAAATCCAATTCTCGATGAAATTCTTTTTAGTTATAGCGGCATCTTTTCCCCCTTTCATTTTTTCCCTTGTCTCTAACTCAGTCCAAGACCATCTGGTCAAACTCAACTCATCTGCCGTTAAAAATGTTTGTGGGACCGGAATCCGCCCACGTAAATTACTCGCAAAGGGGTCGTAGACGTGGGGTACTCTTCTCTTATTCCCAGCTACCAATCTAATTTTTCTCTCCATCGCTTTTGAAAAGGGAGACCCAGTATCCAATAATTTGACTCGATCTATTAATTCTTTTTGAAAAATTTTATTTTTTACTAATTTCTGTAAAATCCAGCCTCGGTATGAGGAATAGGTCCCCGCAAACCTACGAGACCCTAATAAAGATCTCTCCAATTATTTTTCAAAAATTGACAAACTGGGCAACGTTGCGATGCATAATCTCTGTTTCCCATCAGTTAAACACTTCTTGAATAAATATGTAGATGTTTTTCCCTTGTAAAAGCTGCTATTTATATCGGATCGGCTATTTCTGATGAATCGATTACCTCGATTCCCTCTTGAGGGATCGAAAAAAGAGGTAGGCCACGGCTTGAAAAACCACCACAAAAAATCTGGGTATTCGGCAATTTCCCAAAAAGACATTTCTTTATCATGGGATTCATTCATGAACTTGATGGTCCAAAAAGACACCGGAGCTCTACCCAGATAAATCAACGCGTTTGCTACAAAAACAATACTAAAAGTTGAATAAATAGCACGTTTTACCAGTAAATATATTATTGGTGAATCCTTTTTTATACGAATCAAAAGTAATTTGGACAAGTAGCTGAACGCTATGTTACCAGTTAACCAACCTAAAAAACTAGTTGTTACAAATAGTAAATTATTGCTATAGCGAAAGAAAAGCAGGTGGGTTAGTCTTGCCAACACGGGATTCGGTAGTAGAATGGGATTCAAGATTTGAAACAAAAAGCTATTGGAAAATAAACTAACTACTCGCCAATCGCGCAACGAGGTGACGGGACGCAAACTCTGATAATTTGGTAAGTCGTTAATTGTCAGACAAAATACAACCATGTAAGGTATTACAAGGACGGTTAGTAGATGTGGCTTCGATAACAATATATAAATTGGTGAACAATATATTGATATCATAGTTGCTAGCTGCGCCAGCATCAAACCACTCAAAGACGCGAGACCACCAATATTTCCCCCCAAAAGAAAGGATCTCATACATAAGATTTGGGAAGGTCCAACAGGTAGTGTAGCAGGTAAACCGTAGTATAGGCCAAAAAGTATGTAAGGACTCATCGATTTCAGCCCAGTTAGTAACAAAGTATTTGATATATTTGTATTCGTTGTAGTATTTTTGATATACGGAATTGTTGTCCCGCTTGCTTCCCAAACCTTCGCACTTTTCCTTCCTCATGTAGACCCCTTCCTTATCCTTAGTATTCCCCATCTCAATATCCACTCTTCCAACGCCTGTAGTATCAATACCGTCTACATTATACACACGAATGTGAAATAAGACAAATGATTTTGGAAAATCAGTTACAAATTTGGATCACAAACTTGACCAGAGGGGTTGGGATTTATTTTCTTAATCAAAAAAAAAAAAAAAAAGAAGAACTAATGAAATGAACAATTTTTTTGATTAAAAAATTTTATATACGACTATATATATAACTCTTCATAATGATTAATTCCTAATTTCTAACAATTACTTTTTTGACAACAGGTTAATTAGACATCTTTAGACATCTACTGTCTGTCTCGATAAGCTACGACAGCCTGAAATAAAATCACTTCTACGTCGCAATGGACGAGTAACTAGCTCGAGAGCGTCTCTCGCATTAACAGATCCATGAATTTGTGCAAATGTGAATTCGACTGACCATTTGGTATCTATATCCCTAGCCTCCAAGGGATTAGCGTGGGCCATTCCAGTAATTGCCAAATCAGGTTGTAGCTCATGCATACGCTGCACCTGGCTGTAGTTGTCGGGTTTTTCAACAATCCGGGGCGTGGGCTTCTTCATCTTCTCACAAGTATGTTGCAAAAGCAATAGCTCAGCAGCTTGATATCGCCTATCCATATAGGGAATACCTACTTCGTAAACAACCATTCCGCATCGAATTAAAAATCTTGCTAGCGAAATTTCCAATAGATTATCTCCCATGAAAAATACGGATTTACCAGTTATTATTTCGAGGTAATCACTAAGATTTTTCCATATCTGATTCTCTCTTTCTTCCAGGCCATCTGGTTTTACATCAAATACTGAACAAATTTTTTCGATCCAAGCGCGTGTTCCATCAGGACCGATGGGAAAAGGCGCCCCGACCAACCGGCATTTCCTCCGACGCATCGGTGCTGTCGCTGTTCGGCTCAAGAAAGGGTTCACTCCACAGACGTAGACGCCTTCGCCTAAGGCGGGGAGTTCAGTGTATTTTTGCGAGGGTAGCCAACCCGACACAGAGACAGACTGACGCCTTGATTCCAAATTCAGTTGAGAAGCTACACTCGAAGGCAAAGATCCAAAAAGTACTGAATTACATCTATTTAACTTACCCTTTTCGTCAAAAAATTTCTTGTTTGGAGCAACGTCAGTTACAACATGCTTAACCACATCTTCTCCACGTTGGTCCGTGGTACGATAAATATACTCTGGACATCGATGTGTCATGGCAGCCGATGCAGTATCTTCCCCCTGGGTGAAAGCGTGGTCCAGCCCATTTGCCCGTGCGACCACAATCGGTATTCCAAGCTGTTTTTCCAATTTGGGTGCTATGCCCTCCAAATCCATTTTTATTATCTCTGTGGTACAGGTGCCAATCCAAATGATAACACTGGGGTTCCTATCGCTTTTTATTTGCAAACAAATTCTTTCTAATTCCTTTTGATCATTCAACTGAGCTGAAATATCTCCCTCTTCTGATTCTGCCATTGCGTAACGAGGTTCTGCAAAAATCATGACTCCGAGAGCATTCTGCAAAAAGTAACCACGAGTTTTTGTACCTACTACTGAGAAGAAACTATCTTCAATTTTTTGGTATAGCCAAGCTACACAACTAATGGGGCAGAAGGTGTGATAATTACCAGTTTCGCACTCGAAGGTAGGAATCTCAAGAGTCTTCATGAAAGTGTTTCCTTGGAGAGGTGTAGGTTTATATGTATGTATACGCGAAGACGCAGCCTCTTCGATATCGAATAATCGTAAAACCAAGTGGAGTATCTTGTCGATCATTTCGAGTCTTTTTCTTCTTTTCGGAATTGGGATTTAAATAAAAGTCGGAAAGTAAACTAAATAATTCCCTATCTGGAATTTCTCGTGGTACGATTCCCTCCGGCTTAGATAGAGTCTAATCTGCTATATTTGAATGGAAATCACAAACAAAATTCAGATTTGGTTGGCATTCAGCCGTTTCAAATAAAGTTTTTCCCTTTACCCTAGAAACACGAATATCTTCGACTAGAGGTAATACCTCGAGTACGGGCATGGGACAAGCTTCTACATATTTATTAATTAAGTCTCTTTCAGATGTTCGGTTTCCCACTAAACCGGCTAGCCGTAAAGGGTGGGTATGCGCCTTTTCCCTGACCGATGCGGCAATACAATTTGCTGCAAAAAGAGCGTCGAATCCATTATCCGTTATAATGATACAGTAATCCGCATAATTCAGTGGAGCAGCGAAGCCCCCGCAAACTACGTCTCCCAAAACGTCGAATAAGATGATGTCGTATTCGTAAAAGGCGTTTGATTCTTTCAATGGCTTCACCGTTTCTCCCACGACATATCCCCCGCAGCCCGCTCCTGCGGGGGGTCCGCCAGCTTCGACGCGATCTACCCCACCATAACCCCTATGAATTACATCTTCGGGCCACACATCTTCGTAGTGATAATCTTTTGATTGTGAAGTATCTATAATTGTAGGTATTAAAAATCCCGTGAGGGTGAAAGTACTATCATGTTTGGGATCACACCCAATTTGTAGTACCCGTTTACCCCGCCTAGCTAAAGCTATCGATATATTGCAGCTAGTTGTTGATTTCCCGATCCCGCCCTTGCCGTAAACTGCTACTTTCGTTTCACGAAGCTCCAATTCGTGTTCATTTCTCCCGACTATTTTTCATCTTCCCCATCTCTATCTCTCCCCTTTTTGCTCTTGTTATTCCTCAAAGATATTACTTTTTTCTATGAGGTAGGAGAATCCTGCGGCTATTCTACTATGCCTCTTGGAGGGGGGGAATAGAAAGTACTAATTGGTGATTGATCGATACAGATCGTGGGGGGCTTGTGGGGTTGATCTCGACCTCGATCGATTGCCCCCCCTCCCCCCTCTCCCATGATTCGGGGACCCTTCCATTCAAATGGGATTGCTATCGCCGCCGCCTCCTCCTATAATGGGAGTTAGGGTGTACGCGAAGTTTACCTCACGAAACGTCGGAGAAAGCTTAACGTGTTACAGATTTAGAAGCGGTTCGAAGAACAAAGGTCTTCGAGTGTGTATGGGACTGAATCCCCTACCACTTTCCTCGGTAGCTCAGCGGTAGAGCGGTCGGCTGTTAACCGATTGGTCGTAGGTTCGAATCCTACCCGGGGAGATTCGTTCGAATCTACGTCAGTAATTCCTAGTAATTGGATAGTTGTGTTTCCCACATGTGCCAAATCAAATTGCGTTGGACCATGACCCACCAACCAGTGAATGATTCACTATCGTGCTTATTTCTAGCTCTAACAATTGGGGGGAAAAAATTTGTGCGTCCTTACCCCCCCCCCCCTTGAATACCCCAAGGCAAGGACCCTGGCTATTCAGAGGTCGTTTTTGGGGGCCCCCACTTCAATTCCGGTGTATTGAGCGATTGGAATGAGCGAATCAATCAGTCATCTGGGGAGGGGAGTAAATCCACAATTTTCTAAAATAGAGGATCTATTCCAAGCGTGGTGTTGAAAAGCTGTTTTGCAAAATCCCTACGGAATAAGCTATTGCTCCCTCTCAATCTTCTTTCTAAGCAGAAAGACTCATAAAAGACTCATCTCATATAAGAAATGGTCTTCAGTTCCTTAACCATTTGAGATGTTGCAATAAAATGATTTGTATCAGTAAAAGGAAAATATAGACCTTCCTTCTACTGATTTGGCTTCTAATTATATTGCTAGAGATCCAGACAGAATGAGGGGTATCTAAGTTTTGTTCTATGAACTTTCATGAAAAAATTGTTTCGTCGCCCGATCCAGTGACGCCCCACCAAACCAGAACGGATTGAATAGATGTTAATAAATTTCAAGCAACATATTATAGATAAGAAAGTCCTGAAATGGGCAACGGTTTCGCCTCATCCATTTGTTTCTGTGAACCATAAGCCTAAACCGAATAAATCGCTCTGGAAAATCTTCTGCTACCACGTAGGAATCAAAGCGAGCAGGACTAAATATCTGCGGATATTGCAGATGTATATCCATAGAGGAAGTTTCTTTGACGTATTCGGAATCTCGCTCCTCTCCGTCCAAAGGTAGATTATTCCACCGCTCAATAGATGAGTCAGGTTTCAATTTCGGATTATCTTCACGATAGAGAAAGAAATTTTTAATTTTTTTATTTGACATTTTGTTAAGGTGCTGCCTTCTCATACCGTAAATGGTGTAAAGCCTCCGCGCCAGTTCTTTCGTCGGCAACAAGCTGCGACGCGAGGGAGGAATGTTAGGATCTGGCTGGAACAGAAGCATGGGGTCCCAGATGAAGCGCCCCCCGAAGAGTCGAGTCGTTTCATCGAATCGATTACAGTGTGTTTCATATTCATTAGATGAGTCGCCGGATATTCCCAATTCGAGAAATTGCTCGCGTAACAGCATATTATCGAACCGGTTTTCCAATCTTTTAATAGATTTATCTGTCACATTAGTCGCAGATTTTTCAAAACTGAATAGATATCCGCTTTTCTCACACCATTGACTTTTGTCACCCTTGATATTATTGAATTCAAAATCTTGTTGGGGTATATAATTCTGATTTTGGTAGAGGAGAATTAAATTATACAAATGATTGGGTTCAGATAATACCCTCATCAATTCATAAGCCCCGCTTCGCAGGAAACGGAGACGCCAAGCTTTACGGGACCAAGTGATCTCACGCGACACTTCCGTCGGACTTGAGTTTATTAGTTCGGGTGACTGTTGCAGTTCGAAGTCGGTTAGACTGCCAAATCCCCCCTTTCTCATAAATTGAGAAGAACGACTTGTAGAGGTTACACCTGAACAATACTTGGGTTTAGCGATAGGAACGGAAAGGGAGAGACTATTACTGTGTTGACTTCCGTCTTTACAAATTTCTGAACGTGAGAAATTAGTCGAGAGGTTTTCTAGTACACCACAAGCTAGGTTCAAGTCATTCTCTACGAGTTTGTCGATAACAATGAAATTTTCTTTCTTTCTCATATCCATTTGGAGCAAATCGCGAGCTACTAATCCAGCTAGTATCCCTAGGATATGCGAAAATAGAGTGAATTCATTAAATGTTGACTTGGTTATTGAAGGTTCCACATACCAGTTAGACAAATAATAAAATCGCATTTTCAACGCGTTACGACCAATATATGTATTTGCGAGACAAGTATCTATCAAACTATTCTTTGAAGTAGCTTCCGCTATCTCGTAGGAAAAGATTTTCCATTCAGAACCGGATTCTATCCCATTGCCCATATCACTAGCAGTCGAATGTTGTCTATGCAAAGCTAATTCAATTGCGTCGCTGCATATAATCTTACTTCTTTTGGAAGTACCTATTAATAACGCCTCACTAGCAAGAAGGAATAAATCTCGTTTACTATAACCCATAGTTCCAGACCCAGTACCTTCAATAGGGGGAAGAGGCGGATTAACCTCCATTTCGCAACCTTTGATACGTAATAGAATTGATAATTCTTTATGACGTTGATACCCGTTGGATTTTCGAAAATTTATTAATTAGTTTAACCGGTTCGGAGCTATTGGAGCTGGATCTATCCTCGCAGGTACGTGAGTCGTGGCGATAACAACATTCCTGTGGATGTTGGAATTGCTGCGCCTGTCACCAATACTTTTTAATATTTGGCAAAGTAAGAATTTGGGATCAGCTTCTAGCTTATGATACGAACGATGAATATTTAATTCATGAATATCTTGAATCCATAGTGTACAAGGAGACATCTCTTTCGCCATTTCAAAAACGAGATTTAATCGGTGTACGCTTTCTTTCGAGATGAAATTTCCACGTGCATTATTAAAAAAGGATCGGTTGTATATCAGCTTTTTCAGTGGTAGTTTCACCACTGGAAAGTAGGAATCGAATGCTACATCTCTAATAATGGAAGATCGGCCAGTTTCTATGGGTCCTACTAGCAAAATTCCTTTAGATGGTAATAATCCCGATTGGAGTGAGATAGGTATGTCATGACATGGCATATTTAGTAGACTGCCTCCTGGTCTCGTTGTTGCTGAAAGTAGAATATTTCTCTCGAGGGCGGAAAAAGCCCACTTCTCCGCAGGATCCAACTTACGGATCTTGTGACTCAATAGATCATTTTGCCAGAATTGAAGTAAGTATGCCAAAACATTAGATCTTTCTTGTGGATAAGGTTCATGAGAAATCTCGTCGCTCAATAAATCATAGTTGGAATTCAATTTCGACACATACCTATGAATAATTTTATTCGTCACTAAATGTTGAGTCAGTAGTTCTTTCTTACTATCTAGGATATCGGAGCTTTCTTTACGAAACATCCATGAATCAATTTCATTTTTCACAAAGAAGAAGAAGATTATATTATTTACATAATTTAAGAATCTATTCAAAGAATAGATTAGTAGATCTCTCGTTGACATTTAGCTTGTCGAAGGGGAATACATTACCTCTTTCAAATAGGATCCACGCGTTGGGTCTGTTAGATATTCGATGGTATTGAAACGTTTCCATGAATGAAAGGAATTGAAACCCGAAACGGCAGACAAAGGGTGTTTGGATAATGCAAGAACAATTAATACTGAGAGAATGAAGTAATAGAAGATAGACCTATTGGAAAATTGAGATACTGACCATCCTCCCGAATGTAAAATCTCCGCTTCATCAGGAATTTCTTCGAAAATAAGAAGACCTATCTCGGATACTATAGTATTGATATAATCGTTGTCAAATCTCAATCCTAGGCTTTGCAGTCTTTGGATTAAATAGGCTTTCGCGCCATCTACTACATCCTCAGCAATTCTTTTATAAATTCTAGGAAAATTATGGTTTGAGTCATAACTTATTTTAAGTACTATTTCTGGATATGTTTCTCTAATTGGATCATAGAAGTATCTCCACCAGGTGGGGGTAAAAAACCAAGGTATATAATCTCTAAATAAGCTCCACTTTTCACCGATATTGTCTTTCCAAAAGATCCAAGAGATCTTATATCTGTTCAAATCTTTTAATAATTCATTGAAATTGATAAAGTGGGATGGACGAATAGTCTCTTTCCGGATAGATTGATCCGCGTAGTCCGTATCTTCGCGCGCAACCTCCTTTCCAATCGATTCTGCTAGAGATCTCGATGTTACATCGTTGCATAATGGGAGTCTTAGCGACCAGTAAGATGTTTCCACTTCTTCCGGTTCCCAGAAATACCTAATAGACAAATTCTTTTGATAGACCCGATCCAATACCAGATTCTTGGGACGGGATTGGGGTCGCTGATCCGACGATGAATCGGAGTTTATCGACGTCTTCCCCAAATAAACTCCAGCGCTACTGCACGAATATAGAAATGACTCTATCATTTCACGAGGAGATGAGTTCAAACTCGCCAGTAACCCCTTTAGATCCGAAATAGAATTGGAAAGTCCATCTGAATGAGTTACTAATGCTGTGGATTCATGCAGATTAGACAAAATAAATTGAATTGGTGTGAGTACGTGGCCAGCAACCTCCCCTGCTGTTTGTCTCGATAAATTGGATGACAACGAATCCGACAGTTGGGGATGAATAATTGAGACGATACTAGATGAGACGGTTTCATCTTCGGAGCCCGCATAGAAGTTTTCTAGGACGTTGAGATAACTACTGTTGCATTTCCCAACAAAAAAATCCCTTTTGATTCTCGGAATGAAGTGGCTTCCAGCACAGTTCTGTATAGGTGAATCGTCTAGAAAGTTTAGTTTATTAACCTGATCGGAAATGTATCTCGAAATATTCCCACCAATATATCTAGTTGAACCTCCCCCACGGTTTAAATCATGCAGAAACGGATTCCAAAATTGCCTCCCCGTAATGGAAAGAGCATCGTTTGAAAATCCTGCTCGGATGGATTCGATGCGGGGCAACCCGAGAGAAGTGGGATTCACTGCAGGTTCCAGCTCGGTCGAAGAGCCTACCGATTTCTTACTCATTAACAGTTTGGATTCAATGAATAAACTCTTTTTTCTCTCAAGAATTGTTTTGAGGAAAAGTATCTGTTCGTCAATGTAACCATCGAATAAACTTGATAGAAGATCAAGCTTCATGAGATCTATCTTGTTCAATTTCTCGAGATCTATATCGTTCAATTTTTCGATGCAATAATCAATGGTATATATCAAAGCTTTCCGGCGAGTAACCTCAGCAACAATCATTTTATAAAGAAAAAAAGCATTGAGAAATCGATGAAAATCTCTTTCGTTCTGTTGATTGTTACTACCGAGACTGACACCAACATTACTTAGTAATTCGTTTCTTATTATTGATACACGGCAAATTGATTCCCTCAATTCATACTTTAAGACTTCCCCGACAGGGAAAAAACACGAATCCCCGGTCGTATCGAGCCATCTATGCACATTTGACTGAACATTTATATACTCATCAATTTGAAAGGTAATATATTCGTTCAATAGGCGCTCTACGTTATCTTTCCATTTCAATACTATTTATTCAGTTGCAATTCTTGTTACACTGGTGTACTCCCCGCTCCCTGTCCAGCCATCCAACCGATATTTGATTTGGAGAAAATATTCAGTAAGTAATGCGCAGAAATAGTCATAGAAGAGAAATATGTATGTTGAGTAGAGAGGTATGATTCTATTTTGTCCATACAATCTAACTAAAGAATATATTGAATGTATGTTACCCCTTTCTTCCAATTAGTTTGAAGAAGTAGTATTTTCACTTCGATTACTTATTTTTCTAGGTATACCTAAAAAGATTTGAAAATAGTTTGGAAGAATCTCATTGAGTTTGAGGTGTCTGCTACCCGCTAGCCCAAGGTTTTCGCCAGATATTTGAGTAAGCGGCATGTAACCCTTCGTTTTCAATGGAAATTCTTTCCCAGATTTGACGCTATTACTGACGTCAATAACTATTGCCCCACCAAAAATCAGATTCGATTTCTCAATTATCGGGAGAAATTTGGTGAGTCGATTTATTAATCCATTTTTCATTTGTGAATAAGTGTGTAGAATGGAAAATTCTTCCCCATTTTTGTCACAATCTAATCCGGATATACAGCCACGAGACGACGTCGTCTTTTCACAAGACGTAAATGGAGACAAGTCGGAAAAGGCTTCTCGCTCGGAATAAAATCCCGATCCATCCCCCTGGTGATCTGCTGAATTTCCGGATTCAAGTAACGCCTTGTCATAGGAGTTTAATACTACGGGACTTAATGAGTCGTTTCTCAATTGTGTTGCTTGTAACCGACCCAGATCTCGCTTGTTATGACTTTCCCAAAAGAATAACGAATCTAAATCACTTTGGTTGTTTCTAGAAACTACCAAATAGTTATAGAATTTGAAAAACCTACTTGAATTTTGTAAACACCTATCCCTACAAAATGCTTGAATCCTTTCAGTCTCATCCTTGGATATATCTCTGCCAAGGAGTGAATCCCTCACCATGCATGCCTTCCATCTACCGGAAACCAGCGGAATCATCGCATCATAACGAACTTGCCTCTCTTTTTTCGTTGAACCTGCAGAAATATCTCCGCTCAAACTTAAGTAGTGGGAAACAGGTATTCCCCTCTTTCCACCCTTTCCAACAGATAAAGATCTTTCGAATCGGGGGAAGCAGTCGCAGGAGAAGTCACCAGAAATTTCTGCTTGTTTTTTTATTACTCCGTCACCCCCATTAATGACTCCCGCTAATACAAAACTTCTTCCGATCAACCTTTTGTCACTCAAGCAATGCATAGAAATTGGTATTGTTAGCAACATCAGCATCTCCAGGGTAATGCCACTATCTCTTTTTAGTGAATCACGCAGATTGCGTAAAAATAGTGAACTCAGAAATCACAAGTCAGATAATCTGATAAAAGGTTGATAATTGGAAGATGGACTAATTAAAAATTCTTCGAGATGTTGGTTTTTCAATGATTCGAAGAAGTGGTCTAATAGACTGACTTCCACTAACTCCGAAATTTTAGATGAAAAATCTGGACTTCCTACTCTTTCTTCTGCCACCTTTTTTACCTTATTTTCTTTTTTCATATTAATTCTATGCGGTAGAGACTATCTATTTCCCGCATTTATTATACCAATAATTTTGAAAATTTCAAGATAGAGTGGAATAAATATTTCAAACGAGTCTAGTGATTTCTGTGAATAGTCGTATCCAAAGCTGAAATTAGATCGGGAATTCTAAATCGTTATTGTCGGGGAGACCCACACATATCCCACCCGCCTTAACAATTCTTCTCTGTTCCAAGCAGAGCGATGGGATCAAATTACCCAATTGGATGGGCGAACGACGGGGATTGAACCCGCGCGTGATGGATCCACAATCCATTGCCTTGATCCACTTGGCTACGTCCGCCCCCTCTGCTGATTTAGTTGGCTCCCCCCCCCCCTCCCGGACGTGAACGAGATCTATCCGTTAAGCAAGCTAGATAGGTTCTTCGGTTGATACACATACATATTAACTTTATGTATATAACGAAACAATAGAAAATCTTTGAAATGAGGAATGCAATCTCAATTTTTTTTTTAATCCAAAAAAATTGGGGTGGGGGATTACAAGCATTCTGCATGCAAATCGGGGTAGGAAACTTCGTAATCTATTAAATCGCAAAAGGATATTCCAAATAGTTTTCAGAATTCAAGGTTGGAAACTGATAATCATGAAATTGTGACAAGCTGTTATCACCCTTTTCATTCGTTCTACCGCACCAACCTTCACCTCATTGGACACCAAACCTCCTCCTCCGGAGTTAAGAGATTTGGTATCCAGTTGTGCTACATAACCAGACGGATATTATCCGTTTATAGAAGGAGCTTCAACAGAAGCCAAGTCTAGAGGGAAGTTATGAGCGTTACGTTCATGCATGACTTCCATACCTAGGTTAGCACGGTTTATGATATCAGCCCAGGTGTTTATAACACGACCCTGGCTGTCAACCACGGATTGGTTGAAGTTAAAACCATTCAAGTTGAATGCCATAGTGCTAATGCCTAAAGCGGTGAACCAGATACCTACTACGGGCCAAGCAGCTAAAAAGAAGTGTAGAGAACGAGAATTGTTGAAGCTAGCATATTGGAAGATCAAACGACCGAAGTAGCCGTGAGCAGCTACGATGTTGTAGGTTTCTTCTTCTTGACCGAACTTATAACCTGCATTAGCAGACTCATTCTCAGTTGTTTCTCTGATCAAACTAGAAGTTACCAAAGAACCATGCATAGCACTGAATAGAGAGCCGCCGAATACGCCAGCTACACCCAACATGTGGAAGGGATGCATAAGGATATTGTGCTCAGCCTGGAAGACGATCATGAAATTGAAAGTACCAGAAATGCCTAGAGGCATACCGTCAGAAAAACTTCCTTGACCAATTGGGTAGATCAAGAAGACGGCGGCAGCAGCTGCGACAGGAGCCGAGTACGCAACAGCGATCCAAGGACGCATACCTAAACGGAAGCTTAGTTCCCATTCGCGACCCATGTAGCAAGCTACACCAAGTAGGAAGTGAAGAACGATAAGTTCGTAAGGACCACCATTGTAAAGCCATTCATCGACGGAAGCTGCTTCCCAGATTGGGTAGAAATGTAACCCAATAGCTGCAGAAGTAGGGATGATAGCACCGGAGATAATGTTGTTACCGTATAACAAAGAACCAGAAACGGGTTCGCGAATACCATCAATATCTACAGGAGGAGCTGCGACGAAAGCAATGATGAATACAGAGGTTGCGGTTAGTAAGGTGGGAATCATTAAGACACCGAACCATCCGATGTAAAGACGGTTTTCGGTGCTGGTGATCCAGTCGCAGAAGCGACCCCATAAGCTTGCGCTTTCGCGTCGTTCTAAAGTTGCGGTCATGGTAATTTTTGGTTTTCGAGAAATAATTAGTGATTCCCCAGGCTAGTAAGCTTGTTAATTTCTAATATATCACAAAAACCTATCTGTGTCAACCGAAATTAATTGAGTCCCCAGAATTCTCGGATATGGGGGCTTCCTATTGATACCTCAAACAATTTTTAGCCATTGTTTTACAACAAGGCTTTCCCTTTTTAAAAAAGAATTAAATTTTTACTCTATGTGGTATGCGGTGCGCGCCTCAATCAATTTCAGTCTCTGAAAAAATGGTCACGCGTCAAGCCTTTTTGCGAGGCACTCCGCAACTCTGCATTGGCCCCCCTCCCCCGCTATCCCATTAAGTTGGGAGGAGTCTAATAATTAACAACCTAGAAAAAAGTAGTTGCCGATCCCCACTTGTGGCTTAGACACCCGTTATTCGTCGTTGACTCCTCACTCAACCATTTCTTCCTAGTGTTTTTTGATTCCCCGGTTGTTTGTGCCCCGGTTCCAATCCACAATCTTTCCGTTGTGGATTGGAACAAATCCGAAACTAGCGGAAATGAGCAAAAGCTTTGTTAGCTTCCGCAACTTTATGAGTCTCCTCTTTCTTCCGTATAGCACTACCGGAATTCCTGGCGGCATCCATTAATTCATCACTCGATCTTGAAGCCATACTTCGACCTGAGCGTTTTCGACACGCAATTAATGACCACCGGATAGCCAAAGCTTTTCCCTCTGCCGGTACTACTTCAACGGGAACTCGATAAGTTGATCCACCTACACGTTTGGTTTCTGTCACTACATCGGGAGTTACCCCGCGCACCGCCTGTCGCAGAACAGACAGTGGGTTCCTATTTGTCTTTTACCTAATCCGCTTCATAGCCTGATAAAAAATCTGATAAGCCAGTGATTTCTTGCCATTTTTCAGGATACGATCAACTAGCATATTTACTAATCGATTACGATAAATTGGATCTGATTCGATATTTTTCTTTCTGTTCACTACACTGCTCCGATGTAACACGAGTTTACAAATATAAATATGTCAGATTTCAATCAATTCTTTTATTTCAATGGTATCTCAAGCTACTATTTTGGCTTCTTCACTCCATATTGTAGGGTGGATCCACTGGTTAGTCGAGGATCTCCCTCCAAACTGCACGTGCGACTTTCGTCGAATACAGCTTTCCACATGATTGAATAGAAACTATTCAAATGATTTTGAACCATTTTTTTGTTAGGATGCAAATCATATTTACTCATCGCACTTTGAGTATCCGTTTTCTCCTATTCCACGGATAAAAGAAGTCGAAGTCTAGATATAGAAGAAGAAAATCTTGCAATTCAGTTATCTTACTAGGAATGTCCGTAGGTTTCTCAATCCAATCAGTAGATGTGCATAAAGCCTTCACCGAATCTCCGTAGTCGTAATCTAAACCTGTTCCAAGAGGAAAAGAGATCCTAAGATTTTCTAGGTGAGAGTCCAGGTAAAACTCAACTTGCTGGAACAGAACACCTTAGACACCAAGTTGTTTCATACAAATAGATAGATAATAACTAATCTCTATCAATCTCTGTGGTAGCAGGCTTCAGTCCCCTGGCAATGCTGGGTCGGCTACACATTTAACATATCAGAACAACTGATACGGAATCATTGCAATGATACAAGTTGTGACAATGTTCTGCAACGCACTAGAACGCCCTTTTTTACGATCCTTCACCCCTACAGCATCTAAGGTTCCTCTAACGATGTGATACCTAACACCGGGTAGGTCTTTGACCCTTCCGCCTCTCACGGGGACCACCGAATGTTCCTGCAAATTATGGCCAATACCTGGTATGTAAGCCGTTACCTCAAACTTGGAGGTTAATCGAACTCTCGCGACTTTACGTAGGGCAGAGTTGGGTTTTTTTGGTGTAGTCGTGGAATGGTCGACAGCTCCAATGTCACTATACAGAACCGTACGTGAGATTCTCACCTCATACGGCTCCTCGTCATTCAATTACTCCTGGGGGAAAAAGTCCAAAATTCCTCCCAATTGTTTTCAACTTGTTTTCAACTACAAATACAAAAGTACAAAAGAATTTACAAAAGGAGAAAAAAAAAATAATTAAATCCTTTTCAATTCCTTTTTGAGGCTTCGGCTTTGCGCTCCACTCATTTCCCGGATCCCGTTGTTATTAGTAAGCAACCCAGATAGAAAGATGAAAAATCTATCAAATTGATGGGTAGATTTGTTAATGAGTTCCTTGTTTTCGTGCAAGTAATATGATGCGGATTGAGTATGGAGGAGATTGACGAGTCGGTATCAGCTTATCCGCATCATTAATCATTTTTTGATAAGGAATTCATTTTGAAACGAAGACAGTTTTGATATCTCACTCTCGTTCTTTATTTCGTTTCGACGAGGCTACCTGGAGAGGGTCCAGCAACCTAACGCTAACGAACTACCCTAATATAATAAGTAGGTGAGCCAAAGTATGGAGTAGGTAGGATCCGACCACTACCTGGAGTTTGCCAGCGATGACGACGCTGAAGTGGCGGTGAAAAAAAAAAGAAAATAAGTTAAGGTTAATAGGTTATTTGTTTAGTCGATTGCAGCTTAGTCAGCCTGTTCCGTCACGAGCCACCGGTCAAGCTCCACTGCATTCCACTACCCCTCTTCCGCGAACCGAATCGGAAGTCTGGGTTCCGCGGGGATAAAATTGTACCACAAGAGCTCGGGGAGGTCAAGCCGTTTCTACCATCAGTTGTTACTAGCAATCCCATATCTAAAAGATTATGAGTAAGAGAGATCGAAAGCCTAGCAAAAGGGGAGTTAGCACTGGCAGGG